GATACAAAAAAAAATTTCTTTGTTGACAAGAGAAAAACTACCCTCTGATGAATTGTATGATCATTGGATTTATACCAATGAACAAAAAAAGAACAACTTGAGCAAAGAATTTAGAAATCGAATGGAAACTCGAAATAAAGGATCCATTACTCTAGATGTACTCGAAAAAATAACTAGATTGTGTAATGATGAAAATAAAAAAGAATACTTGCCTAAAATATATGATCCTTTTTTGAGAGGGCCCTGTCGTGGAAGGGTCAAATTTTTTTTTTCATCCCCAATCCTAAATAAAATTTCTATAAAAAATTACATCGAGACAGGTTGGATAAATAAGATTCATGTTATACTTTTTAATACTGATCAGGAAAACTTGGAAAAACAAATAGATGCATTTGATAGAAATTCATTATCAACAGAAAAAAAACTTTATTTATTTCCATTTCCAGAAACTGAACAAGGAAGAATTAATTCAGAAGATCAAATAAAAATTTTGAAAATTTTCTTCAACGCAGTTATAACTGAGCCCAAGACTAAAAGAAGTAAAAAAAAATCTATTGGAATAAAAGAAATAAGTAAAAAAGTTCCTCCGTGGTCATACAAATTAATCAACGATTTGGAACAACAGGAGGGAGAAAACGAAGAAAACGTGGCAGAGGATCATCAGATTCGTTCCAGAAAAGCCAAACGTGTAGTGATTTTTACTGATAACCATCAAAATACTGATGCTAATAGCAAAAATACTAATAATCCTGATCAAGCCGACGAAGTGGCTTTGATACGTTATTCACAACAATCGGATTTTCGTCGAGACATAATCAAAGGCTCTATGCGTGCTCAAAGACGTAAAACAGTTACTTGTGAATTGTTTCAAGCAAATGTGCATTCTACTCTTTTTTTGGACAGAATAGACAAACCCCTTTTTTCTTTTGATATCTCCGGGATGATAAAATTCATTTTGAAAAACTGGATGTATAAAAAAACAAGAGAATTAAGAATTTCGGATTATACGGAGGAAAAGACAAAAGAAAGTGAGAAAAAAAAAGAGGAAGAAAAAAGAGAAGAATACAAAAGAGAAGAGAAAGCACGAATAGAAATAGCGGAAGCCTGGGATAGCATTTTATTTGCTCAAGTAATAAGAGGATCCCTATTAGTAACCCAATCTTTTCTTAGAAAATATATTCTATTCCCTTCATTGATAATAGCTAAAAATATAGTCCGTATGTTATTATTTCAATTTCCCGAGTGGTCCGAGGACTTAAAAGATTGGAATAGAGAAATGCATGTTAAATGCACCTATAATGGTGTTCAATTATCAGAAACCGAATTTCCAAAAAATTGGTTGACAGACGGTATTCAGATAAAGATCCTATTTCCTTTTTGCCTTAAACCTTGGCACAGATCTAAGGTGTCACCCCCCCAGAAAGATCCGCTGAGAAATAAAGGGCAAAAAAACGATTTTTGTTTTTTAACAGTTTGGGGAATGGAAACTGAACTTCCTTTTGGTTCTCCCAGAAAACAACGTTCATTTTTTGAACCCATTTTTAAAGAACTCAGAAAAAAAATTATCAAATTGCAAAAGAATTCTTTTTTAGTTATACAGGTTTTAAAAGAAAGAATCCATTTTTTTTTAAATCTTTCAAAAGAAAGAAAAAAATGGGTCATGAAAAACATTCTATTTTTAAAAGGAATAATAAAAGAACTTTCAAAAAGAAACCCAATTCAATTATTTGGATTAAGAGAAATATATGAATTGAGTGAAACTAAAAAAGAAAAAGATGGGATAATCAGTAATGGGATGATTAATGAATCGTCCATTCAAATTCTATTTATGAATTTGACAGAAAAAAAAATGAAAGATCTGGCTGATAGAACCAGCACAATCAGGAATCAAATAGAAAAAATTACAAAAGATAAGAAGAAAGGATTTTTAACTCCGGAAATCAATATAAATATTAGTTATAATAAAAGAAGTTATCCTACTAAACTATTAGCATCAATAAAAAATATTTGGCAGAAATTAAAGAAATTCAAAAGAAGAAATGTTCGATTAATCCACAAATCATATTCTTTTTTCAAATTTTTAATTGAAAGGATATACATAGATATCCTTCTCTGTATCATTAATATTTCGAGGATCACTACACAACTTTTTTTTGATAATTCAAAAAAAATGATTGATAAATACATTTACAATAATGAAAGAAATAAAGAAAAAATTGATAAAAGAAATAAAAATACAATTCGTTTTATTTGGACTATAAAAAAATCAATTTCGGATATTAGTAATAAAAAATCAAAGATTTTTTTATCCTCATTCTCACAAGCATATGTATTTTACCAATTCTATCAAACGAAAATTCATAACTTGTATAAGTTAAGATATGTCCGTCAATATCAATATCACGGAACATCTCTTTTTCTTAAGAATAAAATAAAGGATTATTTTGAAACACAAGGAATTTTTCATTCTGAATTAAAACATAAAAATATTTGGAATTCGGGAATGATTCAATGGAAAAACTGGTTAAGGGTTCATTATCAATATTATTTATCTCCGATTAGATGGTATCGATTAGTACCACACAAATGGCGAAATAGATTCAATCAAACCCGTATAGTGCAAAATAAAGATTTAAACAAAAAGCATTCAGATGAAAAAGATCGATTAATATTAATTAATTACAAAAAATTAAATGATTTTGAATCAAATTCAAAATATAACTTTCAACAATACTATAAATATGACCTTTTTTCATATAAATCGATTAATTATGAAAATAAGAAGGATTCACATATTTCTGTATCACCATTACGTTTAAATAATAAACAAGAGATTTGTTATAATTACAATAAGATATATAAAAAGGGTAAATTCGTTGATATGACAGGAGGTATTATTCCTATTAATTTAGAAGATGATGCTATTATGAATCTGGATAAATTTACAGATAGAAAATATTTTGATTGGAGAATTTTCGATTTTTGTCTTCGAAATAAAGTCGATATTGAGTCCTGGATCGATATCGATACCAATGGTAATAAAAATACTAATACTGGGATTAATAATTATCAAATAATTGATAAAATGGATCAAAAAGGTCTTTTTTATCTTAAAATTTCCCAAAATAGAGGAATTACGGCATCCAACAAAAAAAAAGACCTTTTTGATTGGATCGGAATGAATGAAGAAATACTAAGTCGTCCCATATCGAATCTGAAACTTTGGTTCTTTCCAGAATTTGTGCTGCTTTATAATGCATATATTATGAGACCGTGGATCATACCAATCCAACTACTTCTTTTAAATTTTAATGAAAATGGTAGTGAAAATAAAAACATCACTAGAAAGAACAAAAGGAATCTTTTTCTATTTTCGAATGAAAAAAAATTGATTGAATTAGAGAATCGAAATCAAGAAGAAAAAGAATCCGCAAGTCGAGATAATCTTGAATCAGATGCACAAAATCAAGCGAACCTTGGATCACTTCTCTCAAACCAAGAAAAAGCTATTGAAGAAGATTATGCAAGCTCAGATATGAAAAAACGTATAAAGAAAAAGCAATATAAGAGCAACACGGAAGCAGAACTTAATTTCTTCCTAAAAAGGTATTTACGTTTTCAATTGAGATGGGATGATTCTTTAAATCAAAGAATGATCAATAATATCAAAGTATATTGTCTCCTACTTAGACTGATAAATCCAAGAGAAATTGCTATATCCTCTATTCAAAGGGGAGAAATGAGTTTAGATATTCTGATGATTCAAAAGGATTTAACTCTTACAGAATTAATGAAAAAGGGTATATTAATTATCGAACCAGTTCGTTTGTCTATAAAAAATGACGGACAATTTATTATGTACCAAAATCTAAATATTTCATTGGTTCATAAGAGTAAGCCCCAAATTAATCAAAGATACCGAGAAAAAAGCTATATTGCTAAGATTAATTTGGATAAATCCATTGAAAGACATCAAAGAATGGCTGAAAATAGATACAAAAATCATTATGATTTGTTCTTTGTTCCCGAAAAAGTTTTATCCACTAAAGGACGTAAAGAATTAAGAATTCTAATTTGTTTCAATTCACGGAAGAGAGATGGTATTCATAAAAATCCAGTATTTTGCAACAACGTAAAAAACTTTGTTTTGGATAAAAGAAAACATTTTGATAAAAAGAAACTAATTAAATTAAAGTTCGTTCTTTGTCCTAATTCTCGATTAGAAGATTTATCTTGTATGAATCGATATTGGTTTGATACCAATAATGGGAGCTGCTTCAGTATGATAAGGATAAATACGTATCCACGATTGCAAATTTGTTAATGATGCGTTTTTCATATATATTCTGTACCATATATGTATGGTATATGAAACAAATAGTTGCACCCATGTATTGTCTTACCTTCCAGTCTGATACATGATCAATGCATGTATCAATATCCAATAGATCCATAAATGATTAACGGAATCTTCTTATTTTTTATTTTATTATTAGATTAGATCCAAAATTTTGTATCTTTTCGAAATGTAGAAATATATCATCCTTTCCTATTCCTATACGAATTTTCATATTCCTATTCCTATACGAATAAAATTGAAAAGAAAATTGGATTGATTAATTTTATTTGATAAAATTAGGAGTTCATAAAGAAATTAAGATTATTGTGTATACCAAATTAAAATGACTAGCATTATTCTTACTGATCAGTAAAATCCATAAAAAAAAAAGAGGATAGAAAATCCGTTTTATGGTAAAAAATTCATTCATTTCAGTTATTTCACAAGAAGAAAAAGAAGAAAACAGGGGGTCCGTTGAATTTCAAGTATTTCATTTCACCAATAAGATACGAAGACTGACTTCACATTTGGAATTGCACAGAAAAGACTATTTATCTCAGAGAGGTCTACGTAAAATCCTGGGAAAACGCCAACGACTGATCTCTTATTTGTCAAAGAAAAATAGAGTACGTTATAAAGAATTAATTAGTCAGCTGGATATTCGGGAATCAAAAACTCGTTAATTGAAAAAGGAATTTGAATTATTTGATTTTTTTATTAGATCTTGAATTTTAATGAACTTCTTTTCATTTTCAGCAATTCATGAAAGAATGAATCGAGGAATAACCTATGAATGTAACAACTACAAGAAAAGACCTCATGATAGTCAATATGGGACCTCACCACCCATCAATGCATGGTGTTCTTCGGCTCATCCTTACTCTAGATGGCGAAGATGTTATTGATTGTGAACCAATATTGGGTTATTTACACAGAGGAATGGAAAAAATTGCGGAAAATCGAACAGTTATACAATATCTGCCTTATGTAACACGTTGGGATTATTTAGCTACTATGTTCACAGAAGCAATAACCGTAAATGGACCAGAACAGTTGGGAAACATTCAAGTACCTAAGAGAGCCAGTTATATCAGAGTAATTATGTTAGAGTTGAGTCGTATAGCTTCTCATCTCTTATGGCTTGGCCCCTTTATGGCAGATATTGGTGCACAGACTCCTTTTTTCTATATTTTCAGAGAAAGAGAATTAGTATATGATCTATTCGAAGCTTCCACCGGTATGAGAATGATGCATAATTATTTTCGTATCGGAGGAGTAGCGGCCGATCTACCTTATGGATGGATAGATAAATGTTTGGATTTCTGTGATTATTTTTTAACAGCGGTTTCTGAATATCAAAAACTTATTATGCGAAATCCTATTTTTTTAGAACGAGTTGAGGGGGTAGGCATTATTGGTCCAGAAGAAGCAATAAATTGGGGTTTATCGGGACCAATGCTACGAGCTTCCGGAATCCAATGGGATCTTCGTAAAGTTGATCATTATGAATGTTACGACGAATTGGATTGGGAAATCCATTGGCAAAAAGAAGGAGATTCATTAGCTCGCTATTTAGTCCGAATCGCTGAAATGAGGGAATCGATAAAAATTATTCAACAGGCTCTGGAAGGAATTCCAGGGGGACCCTATGAGAATTTAGAAACCCGATTCTTTGCTAGAGAAAGGGATCCAGAATGGAATGATTTTGAATATCGATTCATTAGTAAAAAACCTTCTCCTACTTTTGAATTACCGAAGCAAGAACTTTATGTAAGAGTTGAAGCCCCAAAGGGAGAATTGGGAATTTTTTTAATAGGAGATCAGAGTGGTTTTCCTTGGAGGTGGAAAATTCGTCCACCTGGTTTTATTAATTTGCAAATTCTTCCTCAGTTAGTTAAAAGAATGAAATTGGCCGATATTATGACAATACTAGGTAGCATAGATATCATTATGGGAGAAGTTGATCGTTAAAATGATAATTGATACAACAGAAGTACAAGATATAAATTCTTTTTCTAGATTGGAATCTTTAAAAGAAGTCTATGGAATCATAGGGATGTTTTTCCCTATTTTGACTCTTGTATTGGGAATCACAATAGGTGTACTCGTAATTGTGTGGTTAGAAAGAGAAATATCTGCAGGAATACAACAACGTATTGGTCCCGAATACGCCGGTCCTTGGGGAATTCTTCAAGCTTTAGCAGATGGGACAAAACTTATTTTCAAAGAGAATCTTTTTCCATCTAGAGGAGATACTCGTTTATTCAGTATAGGACCATCCATAGCAGTTATATCAATTTTACTAAGTTATTCAGTAATTCCTTTTAGTTATCACCTTGTTTTATCTGATCTCAATATCGGTGTTTTTTTATGGATTGCCATTTCCAGTATTGCTCCCATTGGACTCCTTATGTCAGGATATGGATCAAATAATAAATATTCTTTTTTAGGTGGTCTACGAGCCGCTGCTCAATCGATTAGTTATGAAATACCATTAACCCTTTGTGTGTTATCAATATCTCTACGTGCGATTCGTTAAAACAGAAACTTTTCTTTATTCCTTTCTTTTTCGAAAAGAAATTGAATAGATATCTCCTTTTTTTATTCATCATTCAGTTTGATGACCTAAATCAGATAGTTGTATGAGTGAAAGAAAACAGCTTAGAAATTAGCAGTAAAAAGATTGAGTCTCATTTCCTACGTACAAGAATAAAAAAAAAAGTAAATAGAAGCAAGACTTTTACCCCAAGATTGGTTGATTAGTCATCCTGGCTTGAAGCGGGCTCAACTCAAAAGATCAACCACATAGAGTTTTCACTATCGTTTCTATGTATTACCATAACGGGTGATTGAGCAAAAATCAGTGGATGGTTAGGAACACCAAAATACATAAAGGATTAGTAATGGAGATTTTTTATGTAAATTATCCAAAAGGAATTTTTACATAACATAAAAAGAATAGTAATTGGGGCTTTAAGTTAGTAGAAATGATCAAGCAGTACTACCCACGATTCCGATTCAGAGTATACTCCTATCCACAGATTCAAAAATGACTATCAGGAACGAAATAATCCTTTTTTTGAAACCCCCCCTTATTTTTTTTTCAAAAAGAAGAATAGGAACGAAAAAAAAAAGATCTTTTTCTTATTTCCTCTATTAAT